CGTGTGATACATGTTCCTTCGATTTCTCCAAGCAAAGCCCTTCGCATCGCAATGCCTATTGTGTCTGCTTGACCTTTCATAAGCGGAGACAGAATAAAGCGCCCATAAAAAAGACGCTTACTGTCTGCTGCTGATTCAACACACTTCCACTGTAGTGTCCGAGTAGATACTGTTATTTTCTCTCGAACCATAATAATATTATTTGATCAGATCATTGAATCATTTATTTCTCTTGTTTCTCTTACTATTCAAATATCTTCCTTTTTTATTTCTACACACGTCTTTTTTTCGGGGGTCTACAGCCATTATGTGGCATAGGGGTTACATCCCGTACGAAAGTTAATAGTATACCACTTCTGCGAATAGCTCGTAATGCTGCGTCTCTTCCGAGACCTGGACCTTTAATCATGACTTCTGCTCGTTGCATACCTTGATCTACTACTGCACGAATAGCATTTGCCGCTGCGGTTTGAGCAGCAAACGGTGTCCCTCTTCTTGTACCTCCGAAGCCACAAGTACCGGCAGAGGACCAAGAAACCACCCGCCCGCGTACATCTGTAACAGTCACAATGGTATTATTGAAACTTGCTTGAATATGAATAACCCCCTTTGGTATTTTACGTGTACTCTTACGTGAACCAATACGTCCACGTGAACCCCTTTTCGGTATAGCTTTTGCCATATTTTATGATCTCATAAATTTGAGTCGGAGATATATGGATATATCCATTTCATGTCAAAACAGATTCCCTATTTGTATATCAGGTCTTTAACGAGTTTGATTATCCTTGTCTTTGTTTATGTCTTGGGTTGGAACAAATTACTATAATTCGTCCCCGACGACGGATTAGTCGACATTTTTCACAAATTTTACGAACGGAAGCTCTTATTTTCATATTTGCCACTCCTTACTTTAATTTTGAATCCACTTTTTGGAAGAAAATAAGTTTCTTGAAATTTTCGATTTCGAATCGTATTCCTACGAAAGAAATGGTGAAGTTAAAAAACACCTAATCTTTCGAATCTTTGTTGCGGAGTCGATAAATTATACGACCTCTGGTTGAATCATAACGACTTACTTCAATTTTTACTCTATCTCCTGGCAGTATCCGTATAAAACTACGTCGGATCTTTCCTGAAACATAACCTAGAATCATATCTTCATTATCTAAACGAACCCGGAACATACCGTTGGGAAGCGATTCAGTAATTAAACCTTCATGAATCCATTTTTGTTCTTTCATTCCAGGTAAAACCCCCTTGAAGTATCAACTAGTGGAGGAAGAACCCTATTAGAGAACCCACCCCTTCTCTTTTCTTTTTCACAAAAAAGAAGTTTCATATCGGATATTAGAAAGATTACCATATATAACACAAAATTTCTCCGCCTATTCTTTCTAGTCGAGCCTCTCGGTCTGTCATTATACCTCGAGAAGTAGAAAGAATTACAACCCCCATCCCACCTAAAATTCTAGGAATTCTTTGATAGTTAGAATAGATTCGTAGACCCGGCCGACTTATCCGTTTTAAATTTAAAAGATTTCTATAAGTCCTTTTCCTATTCCTTCTATGTCGTAGGGTTAAAACCAAAAAATATTTGTTGTTCTCTCGATGTTTTCTCACATTTTCGAGAAAACCCTCTCGTAAAAGTATTTTAACAATACTTTGGCTGATATTAGTAGATGCTACTCGAACCACGCTTTTTCTATACATATCGGCATTTCGTATAGAAGTTATTATGTCAGCAATAGTATCACTACTCATGATTAATTAAAATTATTGGTGCCTCCAAATTTCGATATAATCAACATGTTTTTCTTTTTTTTTTTTTTTACGTGTTTGTTTATAAATATTAATTTTGAAAGGTATATACGTGAGAGAAAATCTACTAAATGAATCTTAATCTATTTCTTTTAAATACCCTACTATAACCATATCGTGGTCTTATTTTATAATACCTCGGGAGCTAATGAAACTATTTTAGTAAAATTGAACTGTCTCAATTCTCGGGCAATCGCACCAAAAACTCGAGTTCCTTTTGGATTTCCTTCTTGATCAATCACAACTGCAGCATTGTCATCATATCGTATTATCATACCGTTGTCACGTTTAAGTTCTTTACAAGTACGGACAATTACAGCTCTGACCACTTCTGATCTTTCTAGAGGCATGTTTGGAACTGCGTCTTTGATCACAGCAACAATAACGTCACCAATATGAGCATATCGACGATTGCTAGCTCCTATGATTCGAATACACATCAATTCTCGAGCCCCGCTGTTATCTGCTACATTCAAATGGGTTTGAGGTTGAATCATATCATTTTTTTATCTGTTTTTTACAATACAAAGGTCGAAGAAAAAAAGAAATATTATTTGTCCAAAAAAAGAAACCTGCACCCACTATTTTTAAGTTTTTAAGTAAGGCCTATTTCTTTTTTATCCCAAAATGATAAATTGAGCTCGTATAGGCATTTTGGACGCTGCTATTGAAATAGCCCTTCTGGCTATAGTTTCTGTTACTCCACCCATTTCATAAAGGATTCGACCTGGTTTAACAACCGCTACCCAATATTCGGGAGAGCCTTTACCTGAACCCATACGTGTTTCTGCGGGTCTTACTGTAACCGGTTTATCTGGAAATATACGAACCCATATTTTTCCACCGCGACGTGCATTTCGTGTCATTGCTCGTCGACCTGCTTCTATTTGTCTAGATGTGATCCAAGCGGGTTCAAGTGCCTGAAGAGCGTATTTACCAAAACAAATAGTATTACCTCGATAAGATATTCCCTTCATTCTTCCTCTATGTTGTTTACGGAATCTGGTTCTTTTGGGGTTATAGTTGATGGTTTGTTTTGAATTCCATCTCTACTACAGAACCGGACGTGAGAGTTTCTTCTCATCCAGCTCCTCGCGAATAAAATAAATTCAAATTAAAGATTTTGAGTTCAATTTGAATTCTATTCAGATATAATATTATGCATAGATGTATTTATATTTAATTTTAATAACTGAATCATGGATTTCATTTAATCTAGATCAAATCTTATTAATTTGTATATCTTGATTTGTCTATTTTGTTTGTATAGATATATATAATAATGAAATTCAATATATANNTATTAATAACTATAACTAAACTATTTTTTCTTCTATTTATCGATATTAGAATCTTAAAAGGAATCTTTTTTTTGTTTTACTCTTTATCGTATTGGATTGACCCAAATTTAGCAATCCAAGAAAATAAAGTTTTCGCGGGCGAATATTTACTCTTTACATTTCTATTTCAGTTCTATCATTCGTTCATAACTTTTCCGAATAGATGAATTGGTCTCTGGTCGGTTCCGCCATCCCGATCAATGAATCATTCAAATTCATTTTCATAGAATCTTTTGAATTCACAGGTTCCGTCGTTCCCATCGCTTCTTATTTAATGGTTAGGTCTGAATTCTACAATGGAGCTATTAGTTCTTGAGTCAATATTCTTAGTCTTTATTGGCTCGAAGCTCTTTATTTTTTGTTCGATGAGCAGATCCATTTAATGATGAATCCGTATTGATGCTTTATTACACAGATTTTTTATGAGATGACTCATAGACCTTACATATTGGAATTATATATCATCAATATTTTCTTTCTTCCTCTCATCCTTCCATTTATCCATACCCTTTCTTTTTTTTATTATTAACAATTTAGAAGCAGATTTTTTAATAAATTAAAAAAGATTTCAGTTGCTACAACAATATGAACAATATATCATATCTTGACTGGTTCTTTGGATCCAGATAATACGAAGTGATGAGTTGGTTATTACTTCTATAGTTATTTGTTTATACTATGGGGCTGGTTTTTATACTAACCCTCAAAAAACCAACGAGTCACACACTAAGCATAGCAATTTTATCAAAAGATTCATTTAATTTTTATTAAACCCTATAGAATTATAATTTATAATTGTTCATTTTTTTTTATTGAACAGAAAAGAAGAAACGAATTTCTTTTGTTCCATTGCTGGATAGAATAAAAAGGGAAATAAGGTTTATTATTCCCCCTCGATAAATATCCAAATTTTGATGCCTAATACCCCATAGATTGTTCGAACTGTATAGGAACAATAATCAATTTTAGCTCGAATGGTTTGTAGTGGAACCCTACCTTCTCTGATCCATTCAACACGTGCAATTTCTTTTCCGTCGATACGTCCTGCAATTTGCACTTGAATTCCTTTTGTATCTGCTTGTTCAGTTAATTCTATAGCCTTTTTCATTGCTTTGCGAAAAGAAACTCTATTTTTTAATTGGCCGGCTATAAATTCTGCAAGAATATTAGGGTTTCCATAAGGCTTTTCAATTCGTGCGATAGCAATGTTAAGTTTTCTATTTACAGAATTAAATTCTTTTTGTAAATTCATCTGTAATTCTTCGATTCCTCGGGGTCGACTTTCAATTAATATTTTTGGAAATCCCATATAGATTATTATTTGGATCAGGTCGATTCTTTTTTGAATCTCTATACGCGCAATTCCCTCGACGCCAGAAGACGTTTTCGTATTTTTTTGTACATAATTCTTGATATAATTTCTTATTTTTTGATCTTCTTGCAGACCCTCAGAATAATTTTTTGGTTGTGCGAACCAAAGGGAATGATGACCTTGGGTTGTACCAAGTCTAAAACCAATTGGATTTATTTTTTGTCCCATGTTCCCCCATTACTATACATATCATAATACGACATAGTTGTATCCTTTTTTTTCCGTTTAGGTTTTTGTGACCATGTAATAGAGTCGGTATCTATATATCCACCTAAGGATATATCTTTCATTACAATAGTTATATGGCAGGTAGGTTTTTGTATCGCAAAACTACGCCCTCGAGCTCGAGGTTTTAATCTCTTCACGATAGTACCTTGATTTACTTCAGCTTTACTAATGACTAAATTTGCTTCATTCGAACCCATATTGATACTCGCATTTGCTGCTGCAGAATAAACTAATTTAAA